CACTTTCTACACACGTCTTTTTTTTGGAGGTCTACAGCCATTATGTGGCATAGGGGTTACATCCCGTACGAAAGTTAATAGTATACCACTTCTACGAATAGCTCGTAATGCTGCGTCTCTTCCGAGACCGGGACCTTTTATCATGACTTCGGCTCGTTGCATACCTTGATCGACTACTGTACGAATAGCATTTGCTGCGGCAGTTTGAGCGGCAAAGGGTGTCCCTCTTCTCGTACCCTTGAATCCACAAGTACCGGCCGAGGACCAGGAAACCACCCGCCCCCGCACATCTGTAACTGTGACTATGGTATTATTGAAACTTGCTTGAACATGAATAACTCCCTTTGGTATTCTACGTGCACTCTTACGTGAACCAATACGTACATTCCTACGTGAACCAGTTCTCGGTATAGCTTTTGCCATATTGTATCATCTCATAAATATGAGTCAGAAATGGATATATCCATTTTATGTCAAAACAGATTTCTTATTTGTACATTGAGCCCTTTAGCGGGTCTGATTATCCTTGTCTTTGTTTATGTCTCGGGTTGGAACAAATTACTATAATGCGCCCCCGCCTACGGATTAGTCGACATTTTTCACAAATTTTTCGAACGGAAGCTCTTATTTTCATATTTGTCATTCCTTATCTTAATTCTTTTTTGGTAGAAAATAAGTTTCTTGAAATTTTGCATCTCGAATCGTATCGAATAAAAATGACCTAATCTTTCGAATCCTTGTTTCGGAGTCGATAAATTATACGTCCTCTGGTTGAATCATAACGACTTACTTCAATTTTGACTTTATCTCCTGGCAGTATCCGTATAAAACTACGTCGGATCTTTCCTGAAACGTAACCTAGAATCAGATCTTCATTATCTAACCGAACTCGGAACATGCCATTGGGAAGCGATTCAGTAATTAAACCTTCATGAATCCATTTTTGTTCTTTCATTTCAGGTAAAGCCCCCCTGAAGTATCAATTAATGGAGGAAAGACGATATTAGACAACTCACCCCCTTTCTTTTTTTTTTTACAAATAGGAAGAGGTTTCGGATCCCATTTGGATATTAAATGGATTACCATATATAACACAAAATTTCTCCACCGATTCGTTCTAGTCGAGCCTCCCGGTCTGTCATTATACCCCGAGAAGTAGAAAGAATTACAATTCCCATCCCACCTAAAATTCTAGGAATTCGTTGAGAGTTAGAATAGATTCGTAAACCGGGTCTACTGATCCGTTTTAAATTTAAAAAAATTTTATAGGGTCTTTTCCCATTCCTTCTATGTCGAAGGGTTAAAACCAAAAAATATTTGTTTTTTTCTCGATGTTTTCTGACGTTTTCGATAAAACCCTCTCGGAAAAGTATTTTAACAATATTTTCGGTAATATTAGTAGATGCTATGCGAACAACTCTTTTTCTATCCATATCAGCATTTCGTATAGAGGTTATTATCTCAGCAATAGTGTCTCTACCCATGATGAACTAAAATTATTAGTGTCTCAAAATTGGATATAATCAACATGTTTTTCTTTTTTTTTTTATTGATTTATGAATAGGAATTTTGCAAGGTATATGCGTGAGACACAATCTACGAATTAATCTAGTTCTTAATCTATTTCTTTCAAATACCCCAAAGATATCACGATCTCATTTTATTTTATAATACCTCGGGAGCTAATGAAACTATTTTAGTAAAATTCAATTGTCTCAATTCACGGGGGATTGCCCCAAAAATTCGAGTTCCTTTTGGATTTCCTTCTTGATCAATCACAACTGCAGCATTGTCATCATATCGTATTATCATACCGCTGTCACGTTTTAGTTCTTTACAGGTACGAACAATTACAGCTCTCACTACTTCTGATTTTTCTAGGGGCATATTTGGTACTGCTTCTTTAATCACAGCAACAATAACGTCACCAATATGAGCATATCGACGATTACTAGCTCCTATGATTCGAATACACATCAATTCTCGAGCCCCGCTGTTATCCGCTACATTTAAATGGGTCTGAGGTTGAATCATATCAAATTTTTTGTTTATTCTTCCAATGCAAAGGATGAAGAAAATAAAAGAAATATTGTTTGTCCAAAAAAAGAAACCTGCGTTTTTGTTTCATCCCTAAGATTCATCTCTGTCGGTTCTACATTTTTATCCCGAAATAATAAATTGAGTTCGTATAGGCATTTTAGATGCTGCTATTATAATAGCCCTTCTAGCTATATTTTCGGTTACTCCACCTATTTCATATAGTATTCGCCCCGGTTTAACAACAGCTACCCAATATTCAGGGGATCCTTTCCCCGAACCCATACGTGTTTCAGCAGGTCTTACTGTAACTGGTTTGTCTGGAAATATACGGACCCATATTTTTCCACCACGGCGTGCATTTCGTGTCATTGCTCGTCGACCTGCTTCGATTTGTCTAGATGTGATCCAAGCAGGTTCAAGTGCCTGAAGAGCATATTTACCGAAACAAATATGATTACCT